TATACATTATTGTAATAGTGTAAATAGTTTCATGTTGAGCCTAAACCTGTTATTTTTGGGGATTAAAGTTGCGTGGCATGAACACTATTGTAATAGTGTAAATAGACCTATGTTTAAGCTCAAACTTGCTATTAGGTAAGTTTAGCTGCGCGGTGTGTACATTATTGTAATAGTGTAAATAGTTTCATGTTGAGCCTAAACCTGTTATTTTTGGGGATTAAAGTTGCGTGGCATGAACACTATTGTAATAGTGTAAACTATGTTTAAGCTCAAACTTGCTATTAGGTAAGTTTAGCTGCGCGGTGTGTACATTATTGTAATAGTGTAAATAGTTTCATGTTGAGCCTAAACCTGTTATTTTTGGGGGCGGGGGTTTTCAGAGGTGTTAGGAGAGTTGGGGCGGTTTGTTTCAAATATACTACTAGGGGTTTTCCTGTTTGCGGGGGTTTTCAGGAACATTAGTAATCCCAGGAGTGTAGGGGGGTAGGGGGGTTTTACGCGTAAAAACCCCAGGGGGTAATCTTATAGTATTCTCTTTTTGGTAATACTCACGTATGCCCGTGATATCCTATTATGTAACTCTTAAACGACAAACTATTACCCCCCTAGATCAAATGCTTGCCGGTGTGCCATGTTTCGGATGCCAAATGAAGGCTACAAAAAAAAGAAATAAAGGATAGCACGATGGAGAGAACGCTCGGCATGGTAGGCCTCTGTCAATGTGCTTCACCATGATTTGGCCAACCGATGCGAGTCTTGTCAAGTCTTTGACTCTCTGGAATTCAACGGTTGTTGAGTTCTCCAATTTCGTTAATCCTCGTTTTAACTTGGATGTTGATGAAACCATAAGATGGTTTATGTAATACCTTAGTAATATGCATCCGCGGACATATACATAGTATGTAGGGGTACATACTACTCAAAAAGTAGTTTAATTAAGAATGCTAGCTTTGGGAGTTAGTGGCAGGGGTTAGAGCCCCTTCTTTTTGAGCAGTAGAGGGGATTTGAACCCCCGACGTCCGGTTTACAAGACCGGCGCTCTGAGTCTGAGCTACTAGTGCAAAGCCATCCAAGGGCCTTGTTCTCTAGTCATCCCACTATTGGGGTAATAACTAGGAAGAGGCAGAAGTATAACAGGGAGGCGACTTGACCAATAATAATAAAGGGGTGTTCAACAGGCATACCTCCGATTCAGGTGAGGATGGCGACGTTTGCGATGAGTGTCCAGAATAGGAACTGGGTCAGGGGTCGGAATGTTAGGCCCCGTTGTTTAGAGGTGTGGAGAATGGGGACAATTATTAGTACTAGGATGGAGGCAAGCAGGGCCAGGACGCCTCCTAGTTTGTTTGGGATTGAGCGGAGGATGGCGTAGGCAAATAAGAAGTATCATTCGGGCTTGATGTGTGGAGGAGTTACAAGGGGGTTGGCAGGGGTAAAGTTGTCTGGGTCTCCTAACAGGTTAGGGGAGAAGAGTGCTAGAGAGGTAAGTGCAATAAGAACGGCTGCAAATCCTAGGAGGTCTTTATAGGAGAAGTAGGGGTGAAATGAGATTTTGTCTACGTCTGAATTTAGGCCTAGGGGGTTATTAGATCCCGTTTCGTGTAGAAAGAGAAGGTGGAGTATAGTTGCGGCGGCAATGACGAAGGGGAATAGGAAGTGGAAGGCGAAAAAGCGGGTGAGGGTGGCGTTATCAACCGAGAACCCGCCTCAAATTCATTGAACTAGTGTGTTTCCGACATAGGGGACAGCGGAGAGGAGGTTGGTAATGACGGTAGCCCCCCAGAATGATATTTGTCCCCAAGGGAGCACGTAGCCCACGAAGGCAGTTATTATTACTAGGAGGAGGAGGACAACACCAATGTTTCATGTCTCTTTGTACAGGTATGAGCCATAGTAGAGCCCTCGGCCGATGTGAAGGTAAATGCAGATGAAGAAGAAGGAGGCTCCGTTGGCATGCATGTTTCGAATCAGTCAGCCGTAGTTTACGTCCCGGCAGATGTGCGTGACGGACGAAAAGGCTATAGCGATATCTGAGGTGTAGTGTATGGCAAGAAATAGTCCTGTAAGGATTTGGATAATTAAGCAGAGACCTAGAAGAGAACCAAAGTTTCATCAAACTGAAATATTGGAGGGGGCTGGGAGGTCAACTAATGCGTTGTTAGCAATTTTTAGTAGGGGGTGGGTTTTGCGAAGGCTTGCCATTAGGGTTCTTGTAGTTGAATAACAACGGTGGTTTTTCAAGCCATTAGTCCTGGTTAGAGTCCTGGCAGGAATTATGACTTATATTATGTCTTTGTTCTTATTTGGGTTAGTGTTGGGTCTAGTTGCAGTTGCTTCTAATCCCTCTCCTTATTTTGCTGCCTTGGGGTTAGTAGTGGTAGCAGGGCTGGGCTGTGGTGTATTGGTGGGACATGGGGGTTCTTTTTTATCTCTAGTCTTGTTTTTGATTTACTTGGGGGGGATGCTGGTTGTGTTTGCGTATTCGGCGGCGCTTGCTGCTGAGCCATACCCTGAAAGTTTAGGGAGTCGACCTGTTGTGGGGTATATGTTAATGTATCTGGTAGGGGTGGCTTTAGTGTCAGGGCTGTTTTGAGGGGGGTGGTATGAGTCTTCTTGGGTGTCTGTGGATGAGCTTGGTGAGTTTTCTGTTCTTCGGGGGGATACTGGAGGGGTTGCGCTGATATATTCGTTGGGAGGGGGTATATTAATTATTAGTGCGTGAGTGCTGCTTCTTACTTTGTTTGTTGTGTTGGAATTAACGCGGGGGTTAAGCCGGGGAAGTCTTCGGGCAGTTTAAAGCACGAATACAAGTGTTGCAAGGGCGAGGGTTAGGAGGAAGAAGGTAAGGTAGGTTTTGATTATGCCTTGTTGAGCGTTACTTGTGGTTGTAATTAGGGGAATATTAGAGGAGGTCACGGCTTTGGGGCCCGTTTTTTCTAGTCAGGCTTGGTCAATTATTTGAGTGGCAATCATTTGTCCAAGGGTGAGGTTTAGTTTAGGTGCGAGGCGGTGAATAACTGCCGGGAAGAAGCCTAGCATGTTAGAGAAGTGATGGGGTGTTAGTAGAGGGGTGGGCTTGTACTGCTTGCTTGTTAGGGAGGCTAATTCTAGGGCTAAAAGTAGCCCAATGATGGTAACGGCTAGGGCAGCTAGTTTTAGGAGGGGGGGCATAGATATCACGGGTGTTTTTAGGGGAATAATGTTTGAAGTAATTAAAAGGCCGGCAACGATACTTCCTCAGGCGAGTCGTTTGATGGGGTTAATTACTGTGGGGTTGTTCTCGTTGATGGGGGAGAGTGAATTAAACCGGGGGTGGCCGAGAGATACAAAGAAAACGACGCGGAGGCTATAGATAGCTGTGAAGGAGGTGGCTAGGAGGGTCAGGGTGAGGGCTCAGGCGTTAAGGTGAGATGTGTTTAGTGCTTCAATAATGGCGTCTTTGGAGAAAAAGCCTGCAAGGAAGGGGGTGCCTGTGAGGGCCAGGCTTCCGATAGTGAGGCAGGAGGATGTGAAGGGGGTGAGGTGGTGTATGCCTCCTATCTTTCGAATGTCTTGTTCATCGTTGAGGCTGTGAATAATTGAGCCGGAGCACAGGAAGAGTATTGCTTTGAAGAAAGCATGGGTGCAGATATGTAAGAATGCAAGTTGGGGTTGATTTAGTCCGATGGTAACTATTATTAGGCCGAGTTGGCTTGATGTGGAGAAGGCGACAATCTTTTTGATGTCGTTTTGGGTGAGGGCACAAGTGGCGGTGAATAGTGTGGTGAGAGCGCCTAAGCATAGGCAGGTAGTCAGGGCGGCCTGATTATTCTGTATTAGGGGGCTTAAACGGATTAGAAGGAAAATTCCTGCAACGACCATTGTGCTGGAGTGCAATAGGGCAGATACCGGTGTAGGGCCCTCTATGGCAGAGGGGAGCCAGGGATGTAATCCGAATTGGGCTGATTTGCCGGTGGCGGCAAGAATTAGTCCAAGCAGGGGGAGCGTAAGGTCGAAGTCTTTAGCGGTTGCAAATATTTGTTGCATTTCCCATGAGTTGAGGTTTGTTGCCATTCATGCTATGGCAAAAATCAGGCCAATGTCCCCCACTCGGTTATAGAGGACTGCCTGGAGGGCGGCGGTGTTTGCGTCTGTTCGTCCGTATCATCAGCCGATGAGTAGAAATGATATGATGCCTACTCCTTCTCAGCCAATAAAGATTTGGAATATGTTGTTCGCTGTTACAAGGACAATTATAGCGATTAGGAAGATAAGGAGGTACTTGAAAAATCGGTTTATGAGGGGGTCTGCATGTATATACCAGGATGCAAATTCAAGGATTGATCAGGTCACATATAGGGCAATCGGGGTGAAGATAATCGAATAGTGGTCGAACTTAAAGCTGATGTTTACGTCGAATGTTATTGTGTTCGTTCAGTTCCAGCTGGTAATAATTGTTTCTGCGCCCTCGTTAAGGAAGAGGAAAAGAGGGAGCAAGCTAACAAAAAAAGCTAATTTGACTGCGGTTTTAACTTGGGAGACGGCCCAGTGGGCTTCTTGAGGGCGGGGGCTTAGGGTTGTGAGCACAGGGTATGCTAGGAGCGTAAAGATAATGATCAAGCACGATGTCATTATAAGTGAGGTGGGGTACATAGCTGCTACTTGGATTTGCACCAAGAGTTTTTGGTTCCTAAGACCAACGGATGAGCTGTTATCCTTTAGGAGCGGTTACGAGTGAGCCCTGGGATTTAACCAAGGTAGCGAAGATTAGCAGTCTTCGTTGCTGCGTGCCTCTCTCGGTGGATAAGAGGAGTTTAACCTCTATTTTTAGAATCACAGACTAAGGTTTTTATTAAACTATATCTACATACGGCTCACCCTCAGATTAGTTCGGGTTTTAGTACTAGTAGGATGAGGGGGAGGAGGTGAAGGGCCATTAGTAAGTGTTCTCGGGAGTGGGAGGGGTCGAGGGCAATGATGTGTGCTGGAAGTGGGCCTCGTTGAGTCATAAGGAACATGTAGAGTGAATAGCCTGCCGTAATTAGAGTTCCTGTTCCTGTAAGAGCAAGGGTTCATCAGGATCAGTTAAATAGGGAGGTAATAATTATTAGTTCGCCCATGAGGTTCGGCAGGGGGGGTAGAGCCAGGTTGGCAAGGCTGGCGATAAACCATCATGTTGTTATTAGGGGGAGGGCTATTTGTAGGCCTCGGGCCAGTACTATTGTTCGACTGTGAGTGCGCTCGTAGTTGGTGTTTGCTAGACAGAATAGGGCGGATGATGTTAGGCCGTGTGCAATTATTAGAATGAGGGCCCCAGTGAAGCCCCAGGGTGTTTGAATGAGGATTCCCCCTACTACGAGGCCCATGTGGCTCACAGATGAGTATGCGATGAGGGATTTCAGGTCCGTTTGGCGTAAGCAGATCGAGCCTGTTATAATTACCCCTCAGAGGGCAAAGATGATGAAGGGGTAGCTCAGTTCTTTGGTAAGGGGCTCTAGTATGACTAGTATCCGTATTATGCCGTAGCCCCCTAGTTTTAGAAGTACGGCAGCCAGAATTATAGAGCCTGCAACTGGGGCCTCAACATGTGCTTTAGGGAGTCATAGGTGGACGCCATAGAGCGGTATTTTTACTAAGAACGCTATTAGACAGCTGGCTCACCACAGTTTGTCTGCGCAGGTAATAAGGCAGGGGGGGCCGGCGTATTGAAGGGTGAGGAGGGATAGGGTTCCTGTGCTGTTTTGGAGGATGAGTAGTGCAACAAGAAGGGGTAGTGAGCCTGCCAGGGTGTAGAATAAGAAGTAGGTGCCCGCGTTAAGTCGTTCTGTTTGGTTACCTCAGCGGGTGATGAGGATTAGTGTTGGGATGAGGGTAGCTTCAAATATAATATAGAACAGGATGACTTCTGTAGCGCCGAAAGCTATAATTAGGAAAATTTGTAGGGAGGTGAGGAGTGTGATGTATATCCGTTGCCGGTTGACGGGTTCAAGGTTTATGTGGTTCTGGCTAGCAAGGATTATTAGTGGCAGTAGTCAGCAGGTGAGCACTAGAAGAGGGGTGGAGAGGGCGTCTGTTGCTATGTAAGGATTGAGAGATGACCACCCTGTTTCTGATAGGTTTTTTAATCAGGTAAGACTGGCTAGTGCAACTATTAAGCTGTGTATAAGGGTTGTAGGCCAGAGTCATTTGGTGGGGGCCATTCAGGCTGTTGGGATGAGTATCAGGGTTGGGAGAAGGATTTTTAGCATTGTAGGAGGTTTAAGCTTTGTAAGCGGTCGGTTCCGTGGGTGCGAGCGGTGGCGACTAGTAAGGCAAGTCCTGCGCTTGCTTCACAAGCTGAGAATGCCAGTAGTAGTATGGGTGAAGCCGAGAAACTGGTGGTGTTTAGTTGCAGGGTCCATAGGGAGAGGGCAATGAAGAGAGAAAGTATTATTCCTTCTAAGCATAGTAAGGCGGAGAGAAGGTGGGTTCGGTGGAACGCCAGGCCTGCCAGCCCTAGTATGAAGGCTGATGAGAACGTGAAGTGAACGGGGGTCATTAGGTGATTGTGGACTTTAACCACAAGTTTTTGAGCCGAAATCAAATGTTTTTCTTAAACTAATTGCCTATTCGGCCCATTCTAGGCCGCCTTGAAGCCATTCATAGATTAAGCCCAAAGTGAGGAGGATGAGAACGGCTGATGCTCAGAGGAAGGTAAGTAAGGGGGATGACAGTTGGTCTCCCCAGGGAAGTGGGAGGAGGAGGGCAATTTCAAGGTCAAAAAGGAGGAAAAGAATGGCAACGAGGAAAAATCGTAGGGAGAAGGGTAATCGGGCAGAGCCAAGTGGGTCGAAGCCACACTCATAGGGGGAGAGTTTTTCGTGGTCTGGGCTTATTTGAGGAAGTCAGAAGGAGACAATGGCCAGAATAATAGAGAGGCCAATGGCGATAATGATGATTGTTGTTACTAGATTCATTATCTTTCCTTGGATTTTAACCAAGACCTGGTGATTGGAAGTCACTGATACTAACTTTAGTACTAGAAAGATTATGAGCCTCATCAGTAGATAGAGATGTATAGGAACAGTCAAACAACGTCTACGAAGTGTCAGTATCAGGCAGCCGCTTCAAAGCCGAAGTGGTGTTCAGATGTAAAGTGGTATTGAATTTGACGGAGTAGGCAGACGGCCAAGAATGTTGAACCAATGATGACGTGTAGTCCATGGAAGCCGGTTGCTACAAAGAATGTAGAGCCATAGACCCCGTCTGCGATTGTGAAGGGGGCTTCGTAGTATTCTATGGCTTGGAGGAATGTGAAGTAGAAGCCAAGGAGGATGGTTAAAAGTAGGGATTGGATGGCTTGTTTTCGTTCGCCCTCTATGATGCTGTGGTGAGCTCAGGTAACTGTTACTCCGGAGGCAAGTAGAACAGCGGTGTTAAGCAGGGGTACTTCAAAGGGGTCTAAGGGAGTAATGCCAGTGGGGGGTCAGCAGCCCCCTAGTTCAGGGGTGGGTGCTAGGCTTGAGTGGTAGAAAGCTCAGAAAAATCCTAGGAAAAAGAAAACTTCTGAGGCGATGAATAGGATTATTCCGTATCGAAGGCCTTTTTGAACTGGGGGCGTGTGGTGTCCTTGGAAGGTGCCTTCTCGTACGACATCCCGCCATCATTGGAATATCGTGAGGAGGGTAAGTACTAGTCCGAGGGTTATTAGTGTGGTGGAGTGGAAATGGAATCAAATTGCGAGGCCTGATGTCATCAATAGGGCGGCAACTGCGCCTGTGAGTGGTCAGGGGCTGGGGTCAACTATGTGGTATGCGTGTGCTTGGTGGGCCATTAGAGGTATTCTTTTAGATAGAGGCTTAAAAGTAGGACAAATACGTAAGCTTGAATGATGGCTACTGCAACTTCTAGAAGTGTTAGTAGGAATAGGAGGACTATTGTAAGGATAGCCACGACGGGTATTAAGGGCAGAAGCACGATTACACCTGTGGCGACTAGTTGAATTATTAAGTGGCCGGCTGTTATATTGGCTATTAGCCGTACCCCTAGGGCCAGGGGGCGAATGAGTAGGCTAATTGTTTCGATAAGAATTAGGGCGGGGACTAGAGGGAGAGGGGCTCCTTCGGGTACAAGATGGGCGATGGTAACGACTAGTTGATATCGTAGGCCAATAAGAAGGCCTGCTATTCAAATGGGGATAGCAAGGCCTAAGCTGATGGATAGCTGTGTGGTGGGGGTGAAAGTGTAGGGAAGAAGTCCTAGTAGGTTAAGGGTGAGGAGGAAAAGTATTAATGTTATTAGTATTAGGGCTCATTTATGGCCTCAGCGGTGCATGGGGAGAAATAGTTGTTGGGTGAAGCGGTTAATAAACCAACCCTGGAGCGTCAGTATGCGATTGGTTAGTCAACGTGGGGCGGGGTTAGGATAAAGGACCCAGGGGAAGGTCAGAGCAATGGCTAAAAGGGGGATCCCTAAACAGTTGGGAGACTCAAATTGATCAAACAGTCCTAGCGCCAAGGTCAGGATCAATAACGACGGATAACTTTTTTGGGCTCTGGGAGTGAGGGATCGTTGGGAAACTTATGTCCTAGAATTTTGGATGGGAGAAGGGTGGCGAATACTAGTCAGACAAATATAAGGATATAGAGTCATCGGGAGGTATTTAGCTGTGGCATGTCACTAAGGGTGGTCGGGAGTCACCAGGCTTTAGCTTAAAAGGCTAACGCTATGGCCCTGTTTAGCTTCTTAGCGAAGCGTCTTCAAGCATTAGAGAGGATCAATTCTCGAAGTGTTCTAGGGGAACCGCTTCGACTACGATGGGCATGAAACTATGGTTAGCTCCGCAGATTTCAGAGCATTGGCCATAGAAGACTCCTGGTCGGGATGCAATAAAGGCTGTCTGGTTTAGGCGCCCGGGGACTGCGTCTATTTTTACACCGAGGGCTGGGACTGCTCAAGAATGAAGTACATCCTCAGCAGAAACTAGGACCCGGATTGGGGATTCAATGGGGACTACCATTCGATGGTCGGCTTCTAGTAGACGGAATTGGCCGGGGGTAAGGTCTTGTGTGGGGATTATATAAGAATCAAATCCAAGGTCTTCGTAGTCGGTGTATTCATAACTTCAGTATCACTGGTGGCCTATGGCTTTGATTGTAAGGTGGGGGTCGTTGATCTCGTCTATGAGGTAAAGAATGCGAAGAGAGGGCAGGGCAATTAGAATGAGAATAACCGCTGGTAGGACGGTTCAGATAATTTCGATTTCTTGGGAGTCTAGAATATATTTATTAGTGAGTTTGGTAGAGACTATAGCCACAATAATGTAAAGTACTATAGTACTAATGAGGAAAACGATTATTAAGGCGTGGTCATGAAAGTGAAGAAGTTCTTCTATGACAGGCGAAGCTGCGTCTTGAAATCCTAGTTGTGAGGGATGTGCCATTATTTACTCGGGACACGCGGGGTTCTAACCCACTTCTCAGTTCTGACAGCACTGCATATTGTTTTATACTAGTGTCACATAAAGAAAGTGGCAGAGTGGTTATGTGGTTGGCTTGAAACCAGCCCACGGGGGTTCAATTCCTCCCTTTCTCGGCTAGTTTGATTGAACTTGTACAAACGCAGGCTCCTCAAATGTATGGTAGGGGGGAGGGCAGCCATGCAGTCATTCTACGTTGGTTGTGGTGAGCTCCACTCAAAGGACTTCACGTTTTGCAGCAAATGCTTCTCAAATAATAAATAAGAACATAACTACTGCTACAAGGGAAATTAGGGAGCCGATGGAGGAAACTGTGTTTCATAGGGTGTAGGCGTCTGGGTAGTCAGAGTATCGCCGAGGCATTCCAGCTAGGCCAAGGAAATGTTGGGGGAAGAAGGTCAGGTTAACGCCTACAAATATGATCCCGAAGTGAATTTTTGTTCAAGTGCTGTGAAGGGTATACCCTGAGAATAGCGGGAATCAGTGTACAAAAGCGGCAACAATGGCAAATACTGCTCCTATCGATAGGACATAGTGGAAGTGGGCTACCACGTAGTATGTGTCATGTAGAACAATGTCTAGTGAGGAGTTGGCTAATACAATGCCTGTTAGGCCCCCAACTGTAAAGAGGAAGATGAAACCGAGGGCTCATAGCATTGGGGTTTCTCATTTGATTGAGCCTCCATGAAGGGTTGCTAGTCAGCTAAAGACTTTTACACCGGTGGGGATTGCAATAATTATAGTAGCGGATGTGAAGTAGGCACGAGTATCCACGTCCATTCCTACTGTAAACATGTGGTGGGCTCACACAATAAAACCTAGAAGGCCAATTGCCATCATAGCCCACACCATGCCCATGTAGCCGAAAGGTTCTTTTTTGCCAGAGTAGTAGGCGACAATGTGCGAAATTATACCGAATCCGGGGAGAATCAGAATGTAAACCTCCGGGTGGCCAAAGAATCAGAAGAGGTGTTGGTAAAGGATGGGGTCGCCTCCTCCTGCCGGGTCAAAGAATGTAGTATTCAGATTTCGGTCTGTTAGGAGTATTGTAATTCCTGCAGCGAGTACTGGGAGGGAGAGGAGAAGTAGAACAGCAGTGATTAGTACGGCTCACACAAATAGGGGCGTTTGGTACTGGGAAATAGCGGGGGGTTTTATGTTAATAATTGTTGTGATGAAGTTGATGGCCCCAAGGATTGAGGAAACACCCGCCAGGTGGAGAGAAAAAATTGTTAGGTCGACGGATGCCCCTGCGTGTGCTAAGTTTCCAGCTAGTGGAGGGTATACTGTTCATCCGGTACCGGCTCCGGCCTCTACTCCGGAGGAGGCAAGGAGGAGAAGGAAGGAGGGGGGAAGAAGCCAAAAGCTCATATTATTCATTCGAGGGAATGCCATATCGGGGGCTCCAATTATTAGTGGAATTAATCAGTTCCCAAAGCCTCCAATTATGATTGGCATAACCATAAAGAAGATTATTACAAAGGCATGTGCCGTAACAATTACATTATAAATTTGGTCGTCTCCTAGGAGAGCGCCGGGTTGGCTAAGTTCTGCTCGAATGAGTAGGCTTAAGGCTGTGCCTACTATTCCGGCTCAAGCACCGAATACTAGATAGAGGGTGCCGATGTCTTTGTGATTAGTCGAGAAAAATCAACGTGTGATTGCCACAGGTAGGATGGCTGAGTTTTTAAGCGGTGGATTGTAGTCCCATAAACAGAGGTTCGAGTCCTCTTCTTATCAAGCCCCGAGGTGTTGGCATATTAGATTGCAAATCTAAAGGAGCAGGTTAGTCGCCTGCCGGGGCTTTCCCCCGCCTATAGTTCGCCTGTTAGGCGGGGGAAAGGTAGATGGATGCTCGCTGGTTTGGGCGTTTAGCTGTTAACTAAGAGTTTGTAGGATCGAGGCCTGCCCATCTAGTAAGGCTTTAGCTTAGTTAAAGCGTTTGTTTTGCATGCAGAAGATGTGGGATAATGCCCCGCAAGTCTTACAGGGACTGGGAGATTTTCACTCCCGCTGGGGGCTTTGAAGGCCCCTGGTCTTGATGCTAGCCTAAGTCTCTTAAAGGGTCAGTAGTGCAATTGCGGCGGGGGCAAGGGGGAGGAGGGACACTGTGGCTACAGTAGTAATAGCGAGGGGCAGCGTTAGTTGTGATGAGGGGAGCCGTCAGGGGGTGGTGCCGGTCAGGCTGTTGGGGGATATGGTGAGTGTTATTGCATAGGAAAGCCGTAGATAGAAGTAAAGGCTTAGGAGGGCGGTTAGTGCAGCTAACGTGGCTGTTGGGGCAAGGTCTTGCTTGGTTAGTTCTTGCAGAACAAGTCATTTGGGTATAAAGCCTGTTAGTGGGGGAAGGCCACCAAGGGAGAGGAGTACGAGCGGTGTGAGGGCGGTGAGCACGGGGGCTTTTGTTCAGGAGGTGGCGAGGGTATTAATGTTGGTAGATTTGTTTAGTTTAAAAACAAGGAATGTTGAGAATGTTATGATAAAGTATGTGAGGAGGGTCAGGAAGGTTAGGGAAGGGGAGAATTGGAGGACTAGGACTATTCAGCCGAGGTGGGCCACGGATGAGTAAGCTAGGATTTTTCGTAGCTGTGTTTGGTTTAACCCCCCTCAGCCTCCGACGAGGGTTGATGCAAGTCCTAGAATAATAAGGATGGTTGAGTTGGCGGGCTGAATTTGGAGGAGTAGGGCGAAGGGGGCAAGTTTTTGTCAGGTGGACAAGATAAGCCCTGTGGTAAGGTCTAGGCCTTGGAGCACTTCGGGTAGTCATGAGTGCAGGGGGGCGAGGCCAATTTTTAGGGCGAGGGCGAGGGTAATTATTGTGATTGGAAGGGGGTGTGACATCTGTTGAATGTCTCATTGTCCTGTAAGCCAAGCGTTGGTGGTGCTTGCGAATAGTAGTATGGCGGCCGCTGTCGCTTGGGTGAGGAAATATTTTGTGGTTGCTTCTACTGCCCGGGGGTGGTGGTGTTGGGCTATAAGGGGAATGATGGCGAGGGTATTTATTTCAAGTCCTATTCACGCCAGGAGTCAGTGAGAGCTCGCAAATGTAATTGTGGTTCCTAGGCCTAATCCGAATAGTAGGGTGGCTAAGATGTATGGATTCATCAGTGAAGGAAGGATTTTAACCAACATGTTTGGGGTATGGGCCCAAGAGCTTGAATTAGCTGACTTTACTAGGAAGTGGTGTAGTGGGAGCACAGAGAGTTTTGAGCTCTCCGGGATGGGTTCGACCCCCATTTTTCTAAGGAGCTGGGGGGACTTTAACCCTCATAATTCACTCTATCAAAGTGGCCCTTTACTTCAGGCACAGCTCCAGGGCTATAGTTGGGGGGGTAGTCCCGCAAATGCGATGGGAAGCGCTAAATGTCAAATAACTAGGGCTAGTGTGAGGGGGAGGAAGTTTTTTCAGATGAGGTGTATTAGTTGGTCGTATCGGAATCGGGGGTATGAGGCTCGGACTCAAAGGAACACAATTGAAAGTAGGGCTGCTTTGGTCATTAGGTTAATTGCGGTTAATTCTGGTATCGTTGGAATGTGCGAGGCTCCTAGAAAAAGAGTGGCGGAAAGTGTGTTTATGAGCAAAATGTTGGCATACTCTGCTAGGAAGAAGAGGGCAAAGGGTCCTCCTGCGTACTCTACATTGAACCCTGATACTAGTTCGGATTCACCTTCGGTGAGGTCAAAGGGGGCACGGTTGGTTTCTGCTAGGGTTGAGATATACCATATTGCAGCTAAAGGCCAGGCTGGAAGAATGAGCCAAACGCTTTCTTGGGCAATGTTAAAGGTTTGTAGTGTAAAGCCCCCCGTGAAGATAATGGCGTTCAGGAGAATTAGTCCGAGACTAACTTCATATGAGATGGTTTGGGCCACGGCACGTAGGGCTCCGATGAGGGCATATTTTGAGTTTGAGGCTCATCCTGATCCGAGGATGGAGTAGACTGCTAGGCTGGAGAGGGCGAGAATAAATAAAATACCTAAGTTTAGGTCAATAACGGGGTACGGTATGGGCATGGGGGCTCAAAGTGTGAGGGCAAGTGTTAGGGCTAGCATAGGGGTGAGAAGGAATAGTATTGGGGATGAGGTGGAGGGTCGCACTGGTTCTTTAATGAATAGTTTTAGTCCGTCGGCAATGGGCTGTAGTAAGCCGTATGGTCCCACAATGTTTGGGCCTTTTCGTAGTTGTATGTAGCCAAGCACTTTTCGTTCAAGTAAAGTTAGGAAAGCAACGGCTAGTAGAACAGGCACAATAAAGGTCAAGGGATTAATAATATGGGTGATGAGTGTTGAAATCATTGTTAAGGAGAGGATTTGAACCCCTGTGAAAAGGGATTAGGCCTTTTGCAGTAACCGGGCTCTGCCACTCTAACATGCCGTTTTCTCAGGCGGGAGAGGGGTGTGCCCTTTTGTCTGTTTTAGTTGCTTTCATCAGGTAAGGGTGGGGCGTACCTTGAGTATGGGCCCTTCCTTTTCGGTCCTTTCGTACTAGAAAAGGTCACACCATAGATAGAAACCGACCTGGATTGCTCCGGTCTGAACTCAGATCACGTAGGACTTTAATCGTTGAACAAACGAACCCTTAATAGCGGCTGCACCATTAGGATGTCCTGATCCAACATCGAGGTCGTAAACCCCCTTGTTGATACGGGCTCTAGAAGGGGATTGCGCTGTTATCCCTAGGGTAACTTGGTCCGTCGATCGGCTTTGCCGGATCTTGCTGGTCAGAAATACTGTTTCTTAGAGTGGAGACTCTTAGTTGCGGGAGCACGGTGTGTATGAGTGGTCATGTGCCCGATCCACGTGGGGGTTTTGTGTTCCCCTCGGTCGCCCCAACCCAAGACATTAGGGCAGGGTTCATTCAGTTTAGTCCTTTGTTCAGGGGGGTTAAACATGATCTGCCTTGGTGTCTAAAGCTCCATAGGGTCTTCTCGTCTTATGTGCGGATCCCCGCTTCTGCACGGGGAGATCAATTTCATTGACTTGAAAGAGGAGACAGTCAAGCCCTCGTCGTGCCATTCATACAGGTCCCCATTTAAAAGACAAGTGATTGCGCTACCTTCGCACGGTCAAAATACCGCGGCCGTTAAACATATAGTCACAGGGCAGGCGGGACCTCTTATTCATTAGTTTTGCAAGAGGCGATGTTTTTGTTAAACAGGCGAGGCCTATGTTTGCCGAGTTCCTTCTCTTTCTTTTAGTCTTTCCTTGTGGGCACACCAGTGTTGGGTTAACGGTATTTGGTTGGACGGTCTTCTGGTTGTTTAGGTTGTTGTCCAGTGCCCTCTTTGCTTGGGGCCGTTAAGGTTCGGCGGGTGGTCCGTTCCGATATACACGTGTGCAGGGAGAGAGGGGTTATTCTCTTATTACTCATATTAGCATGGTCTCTCCTATGTTGGCATAGGACGGCCTGGTATTATTAGGGGGTTAAGATGAAATTATCGGGATCTGAAGGGGTGTTTGATACTTCTGAGCTTTAACGCTTTCTGCGGGAGATGGCTGCTTTCAAGCCAACTTGAAATTGATTCACCTTTAGGTCTATTATGATCTTTACCCACCTGGTAAAGTTGTGTCTTATATCAAAGGAGCTGTACCTCCTTTGATTAACTCTCTCGGTTTCTTTGGTTGTCAAAATGGGAATAAGACGGATGGGTGAGGAAAGAAGCCGGGAGGCTGAACTCCTATCCAATTCTCAGGCAACCAGCTATAACTAGGTTCGATAGGTCTGTCACCCCTACTCAAAGTTCTTCCCACTCTTTTGCCACAGAGACGGGTTCGCCCTAATCAATTAGGCTGCCTTGGAGTAGCTCACCTTAGTTTCGGGGGGCCAAACTAAAGTGCTCTTCGCTTGGGTCTTTCTGGCTAAATCATGATGCAAAAGGTACGAGTTAAAATCTCTGCTTTTTTAGGCTTTACTGAATTATTTCACTTCTCTTTCAGCGTTCCCTTGCGGTACTTTCTCTGTTGCTCCGTGGATCCTTTTCTATCGCCTATACTTAGGGGGAAAAATGGTTTGTTTTGTTGGTTGTTAGTGTGTTTGGGGGTATTAATGAGGATTTGTTGTTTTTGGGGGGGGGCTAGCTAATAGGCGTCAGGGTAATCCGGTTTGCACGGATGACTTCTCGGTGTAAGGGAGATGCTTTACTGTGCTTAGCTATACTCTGATTTTATTCCAAGCGCACCTTCCGGTACGCTTACCATGTTACGACTTGCCTCCCCTTAGCAATTATAAGGTTTTAGTTAAGTTGAGTACTAGAGCTCAGGGAGAGTGACGGGCGGTGTGTGCGCGCTCCAGAGCCTGTTTCAGCGGAACACTCTATTTTCTGCTTACTGCTAAATTCACCTTCAGTCCGCACGTTTCAGTGCAGCGTCCGTATTCCCTGTTTCAGGGAATGTAGCCCATTTCTTCCCCCTCCATACGCTACACCTCGACCTGACGTTCTGGGCTGTGCCGATTGAGCTTACTATAGGACCTTCACAGGGTAAGCTTGCGACGGTGGTATATAGGCGGGAAGGAACAAGGAAGGGTGAGGTTGAACGGGTATTATCGGTTATAGAACAGGCTCCTCTAGATGGATCTAAAGCACCGCCAAGTCCTTTGGGTTTCAAGCTGGTGCTCGTAGTTCCCAGGCGGACAGCTAGATGTAGTGTGCTGTCAATTTTTAGGGCTAGGCATAGTGGGGTATCTAATCCCAGTTTGTTCCCTAGCTTTCGTGGAGTCAGATGTAATAAAGTCACTTTCGTGGTTGGGCTTCATACCTTCGGAGGCGTGCAACAGCGCTGAAGGCGTTCGACTTTAGTTTTTGGTAACTCTTAACCACTCTTTACGCCGATGACTAACAACTTGGGTCCCCCGTATAACCGCGGTGGCTGGCACGAGGTTTACCGACCCTCTTAGCTTTAACTAAGTCAAGTTTTCACTTATGGCTTAATGTCTATCACTGCTGAATTCCCGTGGGGGTGTGGCTAAACAAGGTGTCGTGGGCTAAAATTGATTGTGCCTGATACCGGCTCCTGGGTTCCGGGCGGGAAGACAGGGCATCCTCACTGGGGCGCGGATACTTGCATGTGTAAATTTAGCTAGAGTCGTTAATAAAGTCAGGACCAAACTTTTGTGCTTGCGGAGCTTTCTAGGGCTCATCTTAACAGCTTCAGTGTCATGCTTTGATTTAAGCTACGCTAGC